TAGGGGAGTGGTTGCCCGGGTTTCTCGGCCTGGTATCCTGCACCTCGCGTTCATGATATCTACATTCAACTGTGCCCCGGAGACACGGTCGAAGCACGCCCGCCCAGTGTGCTTCTTTCACGACATGCTCTGGTCCCGGGTGTCTTCCAGTGGTCTTCTAGCGTTAGAAGAAGTCGTGTCCGTCCCGGACATCTGCAACGTCCTCCCACGCCTTTTTTCTTGGACAAACTTAAGGAAAAGACTGACCCATTCGGTGACTTTCGCGGTCGCCCTCACTGAACCGACTTGGATCTGAACTACGATTCAGATCAAGTCTTACCGAAATCGGATTTCCTTTTCGTGCCATATGCGCTTAGACTTTACTTTTTCCCCTTTTTTCTTCCCGGTCCAATATTTGTTCTCGAAGGTCTTCGTTTCCGTGTAGAAGCAAACTCTCCAAATTTATGACCAACCTTTCCTTCAGTGATCTTACAACGAACAGGAGTTTTTCCATTGTAAATTCGTACGGAGCAATCAACGAATTCCGGCGAAATAGAAGATCTACGTGACCAAATTTTCCTGTTCAAAAGAAGATCTCTTTTCTTCTTCATTCTCAACAGGAATGCATCAACAAAACTCCCCTTCCATATAGATCGTCGTGGCATGAACTCAGAATTTCTTCGCTTCGATTCCGTCCGAATTAGCTCCTACTCCTCCTCCTCCAAGATCCTCGTTGGTCCTTCGTTCGTAGTCCTGATCACATAATACATGTGATTCTCACCAGGCTGGTTGGCTAAGAACGGTTTTGATGAAGGTGATACACCATGCACGCATCATCATCCTTTTCCCACCACTTTCGTTTGCAAACTATTCTACCGAGCCAGTAATCTTTCACTGATTATATAAAACAATTGCCGATTGCATAAAAAAAACCTGTTTTTGCTGTTCTAATCAGACAACAACTGTAACATCAAGTAGAATCCTTTTAGTTGCTTTTGAAAGCGAGTCTTGTAGTGGTTGGAGTTCGGGTGCTAGCGAGGGGTGTAAGCAAGCTAGGGCCAAAGGAGTTAGTTGGTTAAGTCATCTCTTTCCTCCTCCTTCTTGGCTTCGGAGTTCTTAGAGGGCTTAGAGGTATTGATTGCACGGTATTGACGAGAGTGAAGTGAAGGGACTCAACCGTAGAGGCCCGAGCTGAACGGGCTTAATACAGGTAAGGAAGAGTAAAGATAGGTATTAAAGAGTCTATTCTAGGAATGAGGGAATGAAAGCATAGCTCTTCCCCACGTATTCCAAAAGAGGAGTGGGGGAGAGCATAAGCTGTAGTGACCGAGTGACCCAATGTGCCACCCTTTACAAGTGTATAGCTATGTGCTTAAGTGTAACCCTAAGGCTCTCTTTAAGGAAAGTAGCTGCCGATCGGAAGTCAAGGGAAAGACCCGGCATGTCAATATAAGGCAGGTAGCCTGATCCTGTCTGCTAGGTAGGAAGGGGTGAGGATGGGATCATTGAGTAGGAGAGTATGCTATTGCTGGGTTTGGATTGGATAGGTCCAGTGTGGGATGCGAGGTAGGGCATCAAGGTCAGAGGAAGGGATCCGATAGCATCGAGTAGGTAGTAGGCGCATGGATGAGCGAGAGTAAGAGTAGGTCTCAAGGTCAGGGGTTAGAGTCGCTTGGATAGGACAGGTAGGGTTCAGCTTCTCTTCTCGTCCGGAAAGCGGATAGGCGGCGCGAGGAAAGGTTAGTTCGGTAGCGAAGGAATAGGAATAGAAGAGAGTGAGGTCAGTTCCGCAAGCTCAGTGATAAGCCGATCCGCAAGCTCAGCGATGAACCGGTGGACTCTCTCAGTCGGGAGGATGAGGGGCCTTTCTGACGAGCAAGAGATAAATTCCTCTTTCCCTTAGCTCTTGTCATCAAGGATCGAGGGATGCGGAAACGAGGCTTTCAATCAAGGGAGTGAGCGAAAACACATTGATTTGATACATCATAGGCAATGTTTTGACATGACTCCGGATCTCAGACTTCCAAGTCAGGAAGGCTATAGGTAACAGTCCGTTCAGCCAGTCTGGTAGTTCAGTTACGGTGTTCATTCAAAAAGAAAGGAAGTCCGGTCGATCAGCTTTTAGGCTTGAAGGTAGGAGGGACATGCGCATCTTCTCGTCAAGCATGATTTCGTAAGTTTCTCGTTGGTTCGGGATGGCAAGCGGATAGGAATAGATACATTCAAGCCGGGCAGGAAGCGAAGGATGGAAAGAAGAAGAAGGGGACAGAACCACGTCACCATCCTCTCTCTCTCAAGTCTCAACCACACATACACCATATTATGTGTATTGAATGGCCCTGATGGATGGGCATGTTCAATCAACATAGGGAGAAAAGGGAGGTCCATCCGTCCATTGATTTATACTATTCTAAATTCATTCAAATAGAAAGAAAAAAAAAAAAAGAGGTCTTTACAAGACTTATAGAGAGATTGGGACTTCAAGCAAATATTAGGGCTCTTCACCGTGATATTAATCTGTATTGAAGAAAGGAAATTCTATTTGTGATATTCATTTGCATTGAAAAAAGATTGGCTAAATCATCCGACCAGGCTGATGCTTTTTGTAGGTGGTGTCTTTTGGGTCCACTCTTTGGGTGGTCCGGAATGCATTTTTGGGGTGCCCTGAGAGAAAGATGAGCGAAGGGAAGAGCGAAGGGTCTGAAAGAGAGAGTGGAGTAAAACGGAGCGAGGGGATGAAAGTAACGGAGAGCTAGATGAGGAAGGAAAGGCTAACAGAGTGAGAAAAGATCTGCATGGAAAAACCACTAGTGTTCTAGGAAGATCTTCAAGAGATCTGCGGAGAGTTATTAGACTAGACGTGAAGGATGGAGGAGAAAACCTTGATGGGATACTCATCTTGGAGAAAGCGTTGGTCTTCGGCAAAGTTAAGAGAGATAATACCGGATTGAATGTCGCAGACGGCTCAATACTCTGAGAAAGACAACAAAAACAACTGAGACCACAGATCAGTAGCTTGAGGACGATCCAATCTTTTCAAAGAATTCATCCGCCGGATTCAAAGAAGTTGAAGCACTCGAGTGCGCTCAGGTATTAAGTGTTTATATTCATCTATGGAGAGCTGGTTAGCACCACCACCAAACTTTCTTACAGTACCTCTCTTGTCTCACCAACAACCATGTCTTCTAACGATGGAGGGAAAGGAAAAGAACCTCTTAAACCATCTTACAGAGAAAAGGTGGTTAAGGGGTCCTCTTCCAACTCTAAATCCTGGGCTGACGAGATGGAGGAGTTGGATAACAATGTAGCAGAAGTGGACTTGAATGAATCTGCTATAACGGACCATTGCGAAGATTGGGATAAAAAAATACGAGTTGGAGATCGAAGTACTCTATCAGAGAGTGCGGAGGCCTGGAGCTTATGCCTTATTGGCAAAGTCCTAGGCGGATTTGTGAACCTCAAATCGCTCACCGAGAGAATGCAAGCAGTCTGGAAACAAGCAGGCATGAAAGGAGGAGTTCAGATCATGGCCATGGGAGGCGCTTACTTTCTGTTCAGATTTTCAAACGTTGAAAACTTCAACCTCGTTATTACTATAGGACCATGGTTTGTCTTCGGACCTGGTCTTGCGAAGATGGCACGCAAAGTTTGATCCATTTTCGACCAAACTGGACTCCGCTATTATCTGGGTTCGATTACCTCGACTTCCTCTTGAATACTGGCGACCGGACATCCTCCACAGAGTAGCTGCTCTGATTGGACAAGCGGTGAAGCTAGACGAGCATACAGAAGAGTGCACTATAGTTCGATATGCAAAAATTTGCGTAGAAATGGATCTGAACCAACCTCTTGCACTGGCGGTTCTCCTAAAAGAGGATAACCTCTACCGACGAATCCGTTGCAAGTATGAGGCGTTACAGAATGTATGTTTTCGATGTGGCAAAGTAGGCCATAGGAAAAATGCATGCACGAACTCAGAACCTCTCCCGGAGAACGAACAAGTGCTTCCTCAGCTCATCAACGACTCGAGGGAGCTGAGATCCACCCGTGGAAAGCCTGTTGAAGTCATGGCGATAGAACCAGGAAGATCGAGCTACGGACCATGGATCCTGGTCCCTCCTCGACGATCTTCCCATCGAAATCAACAAGAGCAAGTGTCTGCCGGAAACAATGGCACCGGGAACCGGAGAGAGACCGGCGGCCGGCATAGTCAAGAAGTTCAAATGGCAAATACAACAACGGCTAGGGAGGAACTCTTCGTTGACCCGCTGACCGACCGTTTGGAGACGAAAGACAACAATGATGTGGTAATTAATGAAGCTCTTTTTTAATACGACTTTCAGCAAGAAAGAACTAGAGAGAGCCAATCTCCAACGGTCCAATCAGACGGAGGCCAATCGCAACATCGATGGAAATCGAACGATGCAGATCGAGCCTCAACCGTTGTTGGGAAATGCATTTCAATGAGAATCTTAATGAGGCTACTTTTCATTCAAGAGGAGACCAACCCGCAACGGTCCAATTTTGAGGATCACGAACAAAACATTGATCATGATCGTATGGTGCAGATTGAATATCAAATAAGAAAGACTAGGAAATGAAATTCAAACTGAACTGGGAGATGAATTGAATACGGCACAGCAGCCGAGTGAGATCAGCAATGATGAAGGCACCTTTGCAGCCAACCGGACAGGTGGACAGACCTTGGTCAGACCCCACCCAAGGGACGTGTTCAGAGCCAGACCTATGGGACGACCTGCCCCACCTCCGACATTCACGGAGAGAAGACCACCACAGACCAACCACTCTCCCCAAACTCAGTTCTTGTTGGGATCCAATCCCCACATAGCCCAACCTCCACTCATGATGAGGTGGATGAAGTCTCAACTCGTCAGACAGAGAATCAAGCCTCGGAGATTGAAAATCAAGTGGAAGTGGACCAACTGGAGAGGGATAATGGTTCTTTCTAATTTCCCCCTACCTCTTCCTTTAGGGGAGAGCACCATTTCTATCCTATTTCAAAGGGTAGGAGGAGCATGTGACTGACCATTGAGGTTGACTAGGCAGGCTCCTCCTTAGAAGCTCCTCTTTTTTCTTGCTTCTGCTGTCCTTGCATGCCTTGTTATGTCTTTGTCTAAGCTGGGTAAGTAGGAGTCAGCCTTCCAACTTCCTGAGGAGCGAGGGGAAGCTCTTCCTCTTATGGAAGAGGGAGTCCACCGACCTAGCTTAGAAGGAGCAGTCTTTGGCTCACCTGAATGTCTCCGTCACGAAAGCCAGTAGAAGGTAGAACTCCACACCTCTACTAGGGGGGTGCCGCCTTCTATGAGGGCTCTTCAGTAAGAAGGTCCAGTTCCTCTATCTCTATCTCTTTCGGCTAAGGTCCTTATTAGCTAGGTGAGCGGGAGGTAAAATCCTTAACTTTAAGCTTTTTGCTGAGTTGCTAGCTTTAAGTAAGGAGCGGGAGCATCAGTCTTCTCCTTCACTCGATTGATTGAATCTGCTACCTCTACTAAAGCTACTGGCAAGTCTTCTTTGTCTCTGTCTGTCCAGTGAGGTAGAATTGGTCATCTACCACATCGAATTCTTCTAGGAGGAGGACCATTCCTAGCCTCTTCAAAGGTTTGTAGGAGCATCTTCGTGAGCATGACTGATTGTAGGTACCAATGGGAATTCTGAGGCTTTCCTCGATGAGGGCTCTTCAGTAATTGTATAGATGAGCATCCCTAGTGTGAGAGTAGTGGAATGTAAGGTGAATGTGGGTGCCTAAGTTCGGAATTCAAGTCCATATGGTCTGACTTAGCATACTGGTCTTTGATGTGAATTGTATGGATTTCCTTGGTATTGGTTGGTGAGTATGACTGAGTAGAAGGACCAATAGTCAGTCTGAAAGGGATAAGGTAGTAGAAGGTCTCACCCTCTGCTTGTCGGGGGATTTCAGCCTTCGATGAGGGCTCTTCAGTAATGGATGATCCTCCTTAGTCTAATGGTGGTTGAGTCTCAGTTGAATGGAGGGTGTCTAAGCTCTGAATTCAAGTTCAAGTCCATATGTGTAAGATGTGTTGTTCATTCTGGGTTGTTGATGTGAATTGTATGGATTTCCTTTCCCAATGTGGTGAAAATTTCTTCCTTATTTTCTGATGACTGCTTTGTTCTAAGGTTTGTTTATGAGTTTGTTGGTTTGGCTCTCTGTTCTGTGGTGTGAGAGTCTATTCGGACTGGTTGTTCAATGTTCTTCTTTCAGTTTGCTGTCTTGAATCTTCTTTTCCGTCTCGCTTTCTCTCTCTCAGAGGTGGCACCCCCCCACTCTCTTCTTTTAGGGCTGGTGCAGCCTTCGATGAGCGCTATGCTGTAAGAGTTATAGGATAGAGGTCAAGTAGTAGCATTGGTTCACGCCCACTGCCAATCAATCCGCAGGAATCAAGGAAGGCCTGATCAAAGGCACTGCTTCGTGTACCTTGTCTTGAAACTTAGCCACCTCCATTTGAAGCAACTTCGGTAAGCATCCAACATGCGATAGGGGAAAGGATAGGCCTATGAATTCACTTTACCAGTTGGGACCTTTGCTATTCTCGCTATTCTGAACGACGTATGGGATTCCTTTCCCACCATGCACGCACCATGCTCAATCTTCACTTTGAACTTTGTCTTGTTGGTGTGATGAAGTCTACCGCACTGTAGAGAAGAGGGCGGAGGGTGTAGGGGCATCCGAAGAAGCAGACGCATCAGTTTCATCATTACGGTAATTGACGGATTTCAATGATCAACTACAAAGGAGAGACTATTTGATCCTTAATAAGCCAAGCAAGCAAGCGAAAGCACACAAGCAAGGGTGCGAAAACACGCAAACAGGCAAGCAAGGGCGACAGAGATAATGGGGAAGCCGTTTTCCGAACATCTTCGGTAGGTGTAGTATAGATAAGTGAGCCAGACTTCCTTGGCGGCGGCTAAGATGCCGATTTCGGTTCTGCATCAATGGTAGAGGCCGTGGAGTAAACAAGGACTGCGGCTGAAGTTCAGGCTGAGAAGAGTTCTGCTACCGATCCAGATGGTGGGCGGTGGGTGGGGAAGGTCAAGTAAGGGAAGCTCATAATGTATGGGCATCTACGGGCTATGACATTATGGAAGGCTTTATTTATCAGGCTAAGTGCTCTCAGGGAAGTTTCAAGGCTAAGGGCAATACAGGGCAAAGAGGCTCTATCCGCTCAAAGGTAGGGGAAAGAATCCGCGAAAGGTCAGGTTTTGGCTCTTCTTCTTCAAGTCGGGAATCATAGTCTGGTTCAAGGCGGGAATCATAGCTTTACAGCGCGGTCAGGGCAAAAGGAGATGAAAGCGATCCTCTATCTGGCAAAAGTATCGCTCGCCTCCTAAAGCGGGTGGCTCAGTAGCGTGGGCGGTGGGTGGGCATTTGGGAAAGTCGACTGATCCTGGTGAAATGAAATTCCGTGTTAAGAGAATGGTAAGCATTCTAAGGTAAAGGCTGCAAAGCTTGTTTAGGATGATGCAAATGAAGCTTAACATAGTAATAGCATAGGTAAAGCATCAAGAAGTAGTCTCGGTGGCAGGAAAGCGGGATCTGGTCAATCTAGCCTGGGCGGGCAATCGATCCTCTACCGCACAACGTGGAGTTGCTTGGTGGCGGTCAATCTCTTTCTTTCTCTTTTCAATCTAAGCTAAGCTCCGGAACCGAACCAACCTCTCACTGCCGATCGCCTCACTTTTCGTTGGCAGTGGAGGGCACACGAACCGCACTCTCCCTTTTTCTTGAAAGAAGACGAGTGGAACGAATCTTTTTTTTCGCAGAACAAAGATCGATCCGATCTCCGAAGGCAAGCACCTCCTTTTCCTTTTTGGTTTAGCAACCATTCTTAGTGGAATAGCTAGAAGACTGGGCTTATCCCGCTGGTGTAGTGCTAGCGTCTTCTTCCGATGAAAAGCAAGGTGCGTCTGATTCCAAAGAAAGGAATTGATCGTCTTGATCGCTTTGATTCAGAAGTTCTTGATGATCTTGTCTAAAATAAGCAAATGCATAATAGTCTTCCGCAAGTGCAGCTTCTCAAAGGCGGCTTGGAAGCGCGGTAAGGTCTATCCCTTTTTGGGTAGAAAGAGTCAGGTTCAAGCTCGGCTCGTACAGAGTCAGGCGATCTACGTTTGGGGAAGGAAAGGTCATGCATACCGTTCACGTTCAGGCGAGAGGTCAGAAGAAAGGCTTTACAGCGCAGTCAGGGAATGAATGAACAGAATCCGAAGCGACTGTGGGCGGTGGGCGAAAGGAGGGCGGGCTAGGGCTAAGGTAGGGGAGGGGCACTTGAACCGAAGAAAGCTAGTCGCAAGGTGCAAGGCTTGTAAGCGCTTGTATGTAAGCGTAGTAGAAATAGAGAATGAATCTTTCTCATGACGGCGGTATAAGAAGAAGAATGAATTCCATTCACCCGAGGCGATCGGCAGTGAGGAGCGAGGGGACCTCTCATTCAATGGTTGTAAACGCGGTAAGGCGAGCTATTATAGGCCTGTCCCTTTTTCTTTCAAGACGCGGAGAAGAGAGCACCAATGATAGCTAACTTGAATGAGGCGGTAAAAGAAGAAGAAGGTTTCAGCTATTGAATGAAGAGATCTCAGTGAGAAAAGGTGAAAGTTCTGCGCTAAGCTCTGACAGAGGGCTAGGGTGCCAAACCCCTGGGATTAGATTATAAGCTCGGTAAGAGGAAGTTGGCTATAGTTCTTGTTCAGCTAACAGTTAGGACTGAGAGAGATGTCCATATCACAAGACGGATGAAATACCTAAAAAGATTAGGGTAGGAAGCGCTTTACAGCGTGGTAGCAAGAATGGATATGGAATTCAACCTCGGAGGCGATCGAAGTGATGGCTCGTAGAGAATCAGGTGCATTGTGTGGTGCGTCTTCTTCCGATGAAAAGTCACTTGAATGAGACTGGAACAATTCCTATAGAAGCTAAGCGTGAACTATCTGGCAGTTTTGGGTCTTATCCAGCTCCTTAGCTTAGGGCAGTGCGGGTATCGAAGATGTTCAATTCATTCTGAAAGGAACGATTCCTTTAATCGATTAATTCGCAAATTGAAAATTGACTGACAAACAAAAAAACAATAAGAGGCTAGAAGTAGCTTGCTCCTAATTGGCTAGAGCAGCTATATGGACCCCTTCCTTAAGCGAGTACAGGAGGGCAATTCAAGCTAAAGGCTTTCAGTCTAAGAGCTAGAAGCGAACAAAAGACTTATTTTCCGGGTGAGCCCGATTCGTTGCTTGGCAAGGCAAGCTCGCACTCCCTACAATCTGATCAGTCGATCGAACGAATATCTCCACGGGACCCACTAGAAGCTGGAATTGTGGGCGGCCCGTCCACACCACCATCTCTGGAGTCCGGTATCGATTCGATCGCCCCGCCACCCGTCTTTCGTCGGATGCCCTGAGCCAGCCGCTCGCATGTGTGTGGATCACCATGTCAAACGCTTTTGTTAAGCATCTTCCGTAGGTCGTTCTTTTTGGTGATTCCTTAGGCCACTCTCGGTCGGCTTGCCACTCAACCGAACCGCCTTTCCTTTTCGATAGGGTGGGCAGTCCCTACCCCGCAGCTAGGTTCGACTTCACCAACTTTCCTAGCCGTGACCCTTCTTTTCGAAGAGGAGAAAGGGGCCTCTCAGTGACGGCGACAAAGGGTGCCGCCGGGATGCTGTTTCTTTCGATACAACACACGGAACACCAACTTTACCGCGAGTACTCGGTTCTTAGCCACCGGTGACCGGCTCAATAGAGCTCCTTTGGGCCCTACTTCCTTAATCCAAATAGCCATAGGAGAAGCTGAGCTAGCTAACCTAAGTCCGTAGCTAAAGTTCTCAAACAAGAGTTCCATTCCCCTTACTCGTATTGCAGGCAAATCCCGTTACTAGTAGTTCTGGTTAGCCCACTTGCCCGAGCACACTCTCAACTTGTAGATGCGCCAATCCCGCCTTCCCCCACGAGAACAGAAAAACCAACAGACCACGAACACCAGCACGCATGAAAACAGCCCTTTTGAAAGCATACCCAAGGAGCGGGCATCCATCCAATCTTCACTTATAGACATCAAATGGCCTTATTTCCGTTCGTTAACTACTTCTAACGAGCAAGTTAGTAGCCTACCTCGGCTGAATGTTGGGACAAACAGCAATAACCGTGCTTATCCTTCTAATAAAGAAACTAAACCTTACCTAAGAAACCGATTCACCCACTACTGCTACTACTAGTATAGAAGAAGATCTATTAACACGCACGGCTACCTATAAGTTGCCTCTGACCTCTGTCTCACGACCGCAAATAGAACCTGTAGCTTCATGCCCTGACCTGAACTGAACTACTACTGGCTTAGCTGCCTAGCTACTAATAACTTGGCACCCGTCCTGCCAATATAGTAGAAAGAGTATAAGTAGGATTCCACTCAGGGCACACTTGTTAGCTACAGTTCCCATCTGTCTTGTAAAGAACTAGAACTCGAACTGCCCGCAGTTACGGGACTAGCTCCCCTGGCCGTAGCAACTACAGTGACTCTTGCTCCTGAGCTTCCAAATCCTTACTTCAGGGGATTAAGGTAGCGTTAGCTACTTACTTGTATTAGAGTAGGACAAGGCCTTTACTCTATTCCTTCCTATTTCATATCATACTTGGGAACTACTATCTCTAAGTCCGGAATAGCGGCCTTGGTTCAACTCCTAGCTCGAAACGCTGCCAACTCCTTACTTAGATTTCAGGGGGTTAAGGTAGTTTACTTGCTGGCTGATAAGTCAGGTAGCGAAGCCTAAGATTAGATGACTGATTAGATTACTAGTTTGTTTAACTGAGGTTCCCCGCCTAAGTCCCATATCTTAAAGACTATAACTCAACAGCAAGCTGCCTTTACTTGGCGTCCCATAAGAGAAGGAAGAATAGCTGGAAGCTAGAGAGTAGCTGCCTAGCTACAAACTCAAAAGCCTGGATTTGGCTAAAAGGACCTATTATTTGCATTCTCCTATTAGTCCCTATTATTCTTATTCTAAAGTACCATTGGAGCTCCTTTTCCCGACAACAGATCGGAGATCTTACTTTCTCAAGTCATACGTCTTTTGTTCAGCCAACAGTGTTCCGCTCTACTTATTATTACTTACTAGCGCCCTTCACTTCAACTCATACTACTTTACTTCCCCAAATCAAAGCTACTTGCTTATAAGAGCAAGGTGCGTAGCTGGCTTGTTAAAGCATGGAAAGGTATCCAGAAAGCACAGTAACAGCTATGAGATAGGCGCCCTCTCACCTAATACCCGCTACTAATACTAAGGATTGAAAGTAGCACAATCGGCTATAGGGCAGAACTCCAGATCTACGAATAGCCGCGGGCAAGCACCTTTAACAAGCAAGTAGCTAGCTTCCACCTTACTTAACAGCAAGGCGCGAAAGCCTTCGCCTATAGCTTCTACTTCTACTTAGCAGCCCAAATAAAGTACTCCTTTAACACACAAGTACGCTCACGCTAGTACAAAAGTAAGTAAACAACCTGATCTGCTCCTTTGCCCGTTGTTCGCATCTCGTTCTCCCTTTAGGTGGCATGAAAGCTTTGGAACAGCAGCTAGACCGCCTTGCTCTTAAAAGCAGCAAGTAAGTAAACCACCTTCTCATGTCTCCGGACCTTCTATGAACAGGGCTTTGAACTATAGCAAATAGCCCATTGGTTGAGCTTTGCTCTATGCTGGCTTAACTGTTCCTATGCCTGCTCGAACAGGAAAGCCTAACGAGCAAATAAACCGTTAGCCCGATCCACTTGTTGCCCGCTTGCTTTCGCACCTCGCTTACGCATCTACTTAGTTAGCATCCCAAATCAGCGTACCCCTGCTTCCTTTAACAGGCTAGTACACAAGCTACTAAAGCTAGTAAGCTAGTATACACGCATTTGCCCGATTGCTTTAACAGAGGCTTTACCTCCTGGTTCCCACCTGTCCTGTCCAAAACTATGGAACTCATCTGAAAAGTAGATTTGCTAGATCAGAACGTGAACTCTGAGAATAGGGGTATACAAGTTAACCACCTAGAATCGATCCATGACCGCTAAACTAAAGGAGTCCTTTACCAAGTAAGCTACGCAACCGTCTTTACCCGCCTCAACCAATCTTAGCTCGGACATGCCAACAGCCAATACTTACTCCTTTCCCTGGGACAGCTAATCAAAACTAATACGGCTTGAATCCCTTATCTTTGAGACTACCCTTAGGACTCTATAAAGTCATTTAACAGCAGATAGACACAAGTTATGACAACCCTCGCACGAGAGCCAAAAAGAAGGCTTTCATTAAGATAATTCGCCCATACAATAGAACAAGGAGAGCAATCAACGCTATGGCTACTTTAGGACAATTCCCGCCTTAGGACCCCTACTGTGACAACAGCTACTACGCATCCCAAATCAGAAAATGCTATCGACGAAACAAACCTTTATCAAGCATATCACCATGACCTGGTACAGAACCAATCTTCACTTTTCGACATCCGTAACGGATTAAGAAAAGCGTTCTAACAGCAGTTACACAGCCCCTGAATGTCTTAGATAGCTGTAAGTGAAAGAAGGGTACTAAGTAGCTGGGAATGCGGCTAGCTCAGCTAGTTTACTTACTTGTTTGTACTCCCGAAATACTACTTGAAAGTCCATATTCAACTCAAACAAGAAGCTAGCTACCTAGCTCGTTTACCCTAACTACTTAAACGAATCAATCTCCCACTTCTCCTACGAACTACCATGCTCTAACTCCAGTTTACAGAAAGCTAAGCTTGCTTGTTTCACAGACACAGACCTTTTCCCCTAACAGCCGTAGCTCCGTCTGCCGGCTCATCTGTTTACCCGAGCTTGCTTATACCGCTAGCAAGAAGCAATCCTTACCTTACTTACAGTGAAAGAAGGCTACACAGTAGGCTAAGCGAAGCGAAGCAACTAGTTTACTTGCTTGCCAGTTCTGAACAACAAGAACAGCAAGATATAATACCATTCTTAGCTAGCCTATCGTGCTATAAACCTACAGGGAACTACAGCCAGATAGAAGACATTCTTTTATATCCCTCTCTTGTTAGTAGCTCCTCTTTCTAGGGTTCTAATGGTCGTAGATCACCTTCTTGTGAGTATGTTTAAGAATTCCTTCCCTCCCTTTGAGTTCTCTAGGGTAAGGTCCTCTTGAATGGATTACTAGTTCCTTCCTTCCCAATCAATGCTAACTCTATCTTCCTCTCTTATGGCTTAGGAGATTGCCTCAGCTATTTCATTCCAGAAAGAACCGTAGTTACATACAGCTCTCCAAAGAGAAAGAGCTACCCGCTAATCTATTCTTATCCTTCCTTCGCTTTACTCTCCCTTATGAACCCTTGGAAGAACTCAAAAGAAAGAAAGAACTCACTAGAAAGGAAGCTGAGAAACCTTACTCAACTACCAGGCAAGGAAATGAAGCTACATCCTAACAGCAGGAAAGAGATTCTATTACCAGTAATCGTCTAGCTACAAGGTCTTCCATCTGCGCCTTCGCTTGATGGATTTATGAGTCTTTACGAACTAACTCACCGAGGGATTGAACTTCCATCGTAGTAACCGTAGTTGGGTTCCGAAAGAAGGAAATACCATTATAGTAGGTAGCTAGGAACATCAATAGGGAAAGCAAGAAGCCTTAGAGAGCTTCCAGGCAAGGAAAGGACAGGAACTATAACATATCGGACTAGGTATTGGATATCACATATCTGCTACCCTATAATCAAGTTAGCATTCCTCACCTTTCCCGAACCGTATCTACCTTAGTAGGCCTGTCATGTCCCTTTCCCAATCCAACACTGAGGGAGCTCAAAAACACATTTTTTTAGTGGGCCTTGTATATGCCCTCCATGTTCATTCCTTTTCATCTTGCAGCACCTCAGTGATGTTCTTGGGCTTCTTCAGTTGCCCGCTATATAGTTTCATTCTCAGGCGACTAGTTTCCCCAGTCAAGACCTGAGGCTCTGGCCCTAACTTGGGGAATCTTTCCCAGATCCACAGTTGCAGAAGCCAAGTGGGAATCCAGACATGTTGGGCCTCGCTGCTAACTACCTGGGACTAGTCCTTCGCCCGCCTACTCAACTCATTGAGCCCGTGATAGAGCTTTGCAACCACGGCAGCTGCCAAAGAAAGATTCTCCCTTAAGCTTAAGGCCATCCTGATCGCCGGACCCCATACTGAAGCAGGAACCCGCTGCTTAGGACCCGAGGGGAGAACAGTCCTTTGCAGCCAGTAACAAAGAAACCCTACCTTGATGAGTTCACGGTTGTTGCAGCTCTGAGTGAAGTGCTTTAGCCAAGCTTGGGTATAAATTTGCCTGTCAACCCCTTTTTTGGAGATCTTTTCCTTTGAAATTGCCAATCTCCGCCTCTCCTTCAAAGCCATTTCTTCCGGGGTCAAGTTTCTGTGGATGGGCCGCCCAGAAATTAGAAAGTTGCCCAAAACATGAGCATCTTCTATTGTGACCGGTGTTTCCCCGAAGTCCAGAACTCAAGTGTTCGTCTCCTCGCACCAGAAGCCTACCATGGCATCTATTGAGGCCTGCCAAACTGACAAGTCCAGCATAGAGTTCTTGATTGCGTCCAGAATCTCCAACTTGATGCACAAATCTCTGAAACCCTGGACCTTCAACATGCCGGAAACAAACCTCCTCCAGTCGTCATTCTCACTACCGGACTGATTCTCGCTCCTGCCTCCACATTTGAAGGCGAGATTCGACATAGCGGCTGGATTTGTGGCTTTGAGATCTGAAAGCTTACTTAGAATAGAAGGGCTCCGCATTCGGCAGGACTCTCTGCATAAGTTCTAAGCCCCCCCCTCCCACTTAATAGGCCAAGTCAAGGCATCAAGCACCCAGAGTCCGTCTACATTGGCCACGGGGCAGATGTATGGACGAACCTGTTCAGAATCAGATCCGGAGGCCATGATGACTACAGAGGCATAGCACAGGTTGTGGGGGAGGAAAAGAGTGGAGCAGTTAGGGTTTGTCGGTCACACAGGGAAGGACTAGTATGCAAGGTGAAAGAGTCAAGTGGCAAAAAAAATGGCCATAGTGTTGCAACTTTGGAGGACTTCGCACGTGCTGACAGGAGCCCTAAGTCATAATGTTGAATGTACAACGGTGACTTTTGAATGTTTAATGCCGCTTTTTCACCCGAAACAAGTGACGTTTCAGTTACAGTGATGCCGTGTTGTGCGAAGTATTTATATATATTACCGGGCATGATAGCTACTCTTACCGAGTTCCCTTCTCTTACCGACCAGTGTTTTCTTTGCAGAGGAAAAGACATGAAAGAGCTCAGTCAAGGAAATGAATAAACATTTTCATTGAGATTTTTGGATAAATGACAGTGGGAAAGCCAGTTACAGTACAGAAGAGAATGATCCCAGTTCCTCTTTCAGGGATTGTCAAAGTACATGTCAAGCTTCAGCCGTCGAGTGGAGGTTGGAGACTCCATACTGAAGTTCGATCAGAGCCACCTCAGTGGTTATATCAGCCAGTTCTTTCTGTTGAGAAGCTAAGGCCGTCTTCACTTTGTTTAATTCATTTCTTTTTCTATCTTCCGCTTTATCCGTGCAAGCTGAGTGACCGACGTGGACAACTTAGCCCTTTTGCCTTCTTTCTCGGCGAGTTCGGGCCCAACTTCTTCGATGGCTCTTTGCAGGGGGCTGTATTTCTCCTCTGCCTGTTTCAGCAGCTCTTCAAAGTCCTCTGTCAGTTGCATCAAGACGGCCCTCAAGTGGTCTGCGCTGAAACCAGCCTCAGTCAGTGCTGTCACCGCCCCTACACATTCATTCTATGTCTGGGCACTGAAAGGGGGGTGACTGCCATGATCTTCCGAGTATAGCGCATGTACAGCTGCCAGAATTTTCGCTTCTGAAACTGCAAATCTTTCTTATCCACGACTCTCTCCTGGAGTATCACCTTTCAGTGAGGCGCCTGGTAAACGGCGTCGAAGTACTCGGGGTAGAGCTTGTGGAGGACCTCTCTGTATGGATCATCTTGGTCACAAAGAGATATGACTTCTCCCCGGAGACTCTCTTCTCTAGACTCGCACTGTGCCCCTTAAGAAGCCTCACCATTATTTTCACTATCTTTTCCCTCCCTTTTCAGTCTCTTCTGAGTTATCTCTCTACTCTTTTCCATAAGTGCAGTCCATTCTTCCAAGTGTTCTGAGTTCGCACTTGTAGTCTCTGCTTGCTTCCCCAGTTCACTACCACCCCTCAAGCCAGTCACAGCTTTTCTTTTCCCTGGCTGGGGACATTCCACCAAGGAGGTTTTCCCCCCTTTCTCTCTATAGTGCCTCTGTGCTTGACTTCTCTCCCCATCACCTGAGTCTCTGGGTACTGTAACAGCCAGACTTTTGGGCTTGCTGGCTATTTGCTTCACACGACGACCAGAGGATGATTCCCGTAATATAGTAACTTGCTCTGAAGCAATGTTGCCTGCACTTGAGGTAGCAGTTGTTGTGTGACATTCCCGGATTGTTACTGGTCTACTGCCGCCGATAGAAGTTTTTGAAATCTGGCCCCTCTCGGGAGCCGTTGATACTGTGCCCTATGTGAGTAAGTTGGTGCCCGTAGCTGATGAAGGCGCCCTGCCTATCCTGGCTCTAGTGACACGATTGGGTTCTCGGCTTATTGTATTTAAAGTGATTCGTGTATGGCTGTGCGCTCCCTGTTGAAGCTGACCCACCAGTGCCCATATTGAGCCGAGCTCAGTCCTCTCCTGCGCATTCTTTATGGGAGTAGGGGCTTTCAAATAGAGAGTTGCTGGAAAAGGACCTCTGTCATCGATTGAACTGCCGCATTACTCCCCCTCTTTAGTAAGTTGTTGGGATGTCTTGATCGAAACCGAACTTCAGTGCCACCCAGCTCTGATTCTATGCAGCAGTTGGGAAGACCAGTTTATACTTCTCGAATTCCATTTCTTCCTGCCGCACCCCAATTCTTTCCCAGCAGTCGAAGATTGATATGAGATCTTGAACCCAGGGGGCTCCTATGTTCATGAACATCTTAGAATCAGTGTACGCTTGAACAAAGAACAATTTCTCCCTTACAAATCGTACCAGACACGTTGATTGAGTGAGAAAAGCTACCTCTCGGACTGATCTCTCCATCTCACCAAGGGTTCGACTACGGAACGGAACATGCCTACCCGACTTATAAAATAAGCCCATGGGCCCGAGCCTATTACCTTGGACTATTGACTGAAAGAGCAGGCAGATAGTGAGCTTTAATCAGTCCCTCTCTCGCTAAGTCTAGTCGACTGTCAGTTCACTTCCCCCGCTCGTCATGATCAATCGGACTGAAAGTTGGCTTCACCTCCAGAGCCCCACTTTTGGGATAGAGACTAATCTGTTATCTTTCAAGCAGCTCTCACATTCAGATTGAGTTCAGGTCATCAACCAGTCGAGCATCTCTACACTGCACCCTCACTATATGATATTATCACAAGAAAACTAGGTCAATAGAAGGGAAATAGATAGGTTCACGATCCTTATTTAGGAATAGCGCAGGATAACTAAATAAAGGAATTAAAAGCGGGCTTCCATCCCTTTGACTATCCGTACTATCTTGTTAGAACCTTCCTACTAGGATAGGAATGCCAACTACTAACTAACTAGCTCATATTGGATAGGAAAAGCATCAATCCTTAAAGAGATACCAGCGGGGTAAGGAGGGGAATGGCCAATCATAAGAGCGGGAAAGACATTCTATACTTCCTACGCTCTTCCCCTAGCAGCCAGAAAGGCAAGGTTTAAGAATTCCTAACATCAGGAATTAGCACATATGCATATTTGAACATTCATTCTAATAATTCCTTCATTCTTATTCTTATTCTTATGCACATTCATTCTAGAAAAAGGGAACTTCAGCAAGATAGAATACCATTCTTATCCCGCCCTCCAGCCCTAGTGAGTGAGCAAAGCAAGCTATACCTGATACCGAGCAAGGAAACTTACCCTGCCACATTGATCATGGAAGTAGCGGATTGAAATGATAGTGGCAAGGAAGAGACCAAGCAAGAGGCATTCCGTTCTATACTTGTGAGAATCCTTGTTCCACATTCCTCTACAGGAACAAGAGCAGATCGAGCTGACAAAGAGAAGGGTTTGGCTGTTGCTATCGAGACATGAAACTTTGATCGAGATGGAGATGCTCCTGTGTCAGTTACTAGTCCACATGTACCAAACGAAGGACAGTTTCCAAATCAGATTGAAAGTGGAGAGGTAGCAGATCAAGGTTGGACGGATACGGGAATGCCAAAGAAGAGATGGTTGCCTGGGATGGACATCTCACTCGAAAGAAGCACGAGCGGACAGCTTCTTCCAGCTAAACAACGAGTAAGGAAGAGCTAGTCTTTCAAGGAAACACAAGACACAGTGCAGTTGCATCGATTAACCTCTTTGGGTTAGGGAACGGTAACAGATTCCTAGTCTGATAGAGTCTATTGCGCGCGTGAGAGCTTTCTATGCTTAGCGCTAGGAGTGGCACTTGCCTTGCCTTCGTTAGGAGAGGGGTGAACGGAGGAAAGAAGAGTTGTACCGAAGACTTTCTATTAGCATACAATACAGTGCAGTCCCGCGCTTTGGCTTAGTCACCATCTCTTATAGCTTCAGTTAGGAGTTAAGTTGAATTGTGAGTGTGAGTTCATCTTAGCACACAACAGGCCGTCAAGAATGCAGTTAGCGGTCATCGATGAACCGAGTCGGGTCGATTCAAAGAGGGAGGCTAGTCAAGTCAAGCAAGAGCGCGGGAAGGCAGGCAATAAAGCGAGAAGGAAGCAATCGCGCGCAGAGCACTCAAGCAAGGGTGCTGTAGAGAACAGAGGAGATAGAGCACAGCGCTCAGAAAGAGGCTAAGCGAGTTGCTACTGGTTTTGAGGTCATCGATGAACCGAGCCAGTTCTCGCTCCACCTTTTCGGCTTAGTCACTCTCTCGTCGTTCCTGAGAGCGGATGTCAGGATTGAACAAGAAGAGTTGCTACGTGTAACATAAATAAGACTTTGAACCAGGGCTTCCTCTAACAAGAGAAGAAGCCGTTAGCAGTCCAGGTTAGGGTTTCGGTTTAATACCAATCTCCCTATTCTGATAGCAGAGTAGTGTTAAAACCAATAAGATAAGTATGGGCGATGACCTAGTCTTTCAACACAGTCAACATCCTCGGTTTAGCAGTCAAGTGACCAGTTCAGTCATAGGTATTCGTTCTTTGAGTCGGTTTAGTTACAATCTCAGTCCACGGTGCATCCCGAGCACCATTAGTCTCACTATCTTTTCCCTTTCCTTTCATCTCTCTTCTAGAGCAAGATGGGGGATGGATGGGAGGAAATTTGCTTCTTCGCTAACCGCTCTCTCTTCGCGCTCTTTATAATCTCTGCTCTCTTCGTCCTCGGGGACTCTTCCGTTAACTGCGGCGACAATACGTTCTTGTACCCGATTCTCAGAGGAATCTCGTCGTCTTACCTCTGGAATGCCGTCGATCGGAGCCTCATTCCTGATCTCCTCGGTAAGCTTTTCTTCTCTCTCTGGGTTCCGTTTCTTTGATTTTCTCTGCTTTTGAAATGGATGGGTTCTTTGGATCTTCCCGATCGGCGGGACCGAGTCCGGTGATGGATGGAAAGAAGTCAATTTAAAGCACTAATTCTGTTCTTTGATCGGAGGTCTCATAGATCTTCTTCAGTGCCTTCTCACTTAATGCTAACCGAGCAATAGCGCTCATCAGGGTGGTTTGCTCGGGTTAGCCAAGAAAGCCTTAGCGCGCAAAGGCAAAGGCATAGAGCTCAAACACAGGCTTAATAACAGATTCAAAGAGTGTAGTTAGCGGTCCTCGCTCCGGGGATTCGGCTTAGTAACCATCTCCGTCCACCTTTTCGGCTTAGGTTACTCAGTCAACAGACTCGGCTTAGGTAGCTTGCTCCCTGCCCTATGGTTTAAGAAGAGCTTATAAAAGGAGTTGGTGTTAAACACCGATAAGAATTCATTCTAACTAGTAGCTACTCATTACACACAAGAAACAGTTACGGTTTCAGTTCAGTCTACGGTCTCCCCACCGGCAGTCGGATATCAATAATCACTTACCCTGCGTTAGTAGAGTGAGGAGTGAACGGACTCAAATACAGTTGTCAGGAGGGGCTCCGGCTTAGACATTAGGCATGAGAATCGGCCAATGCATTCACTCACATCCGTTGATTGCGGTGCGCCATACACCAAGCTTGTTTCAGAGCGGATGTCAGGAGTGGAAAGGAAGAGTTGTACCGAGGACTTAGTCAAGCAGTTACGGTAGCAGTCCTCTTTGTAATCTTACAAGACAGCTTTCGAAGCAAGCTAGCCAAGCAAGGACAACAGATGGTGCAGCGAGAGCAGCAAGGGGTGTTGGGTAGTTCAATAAGAGTAGTAAGGTCAGGAATCCCGGTCTTTGAATGGATCAGCTAGCAGTAGTTGTAATAGCCACGCCAGTCAGTGAAAAGCATGAAAGCAGCGGCCTTATTAGATGTGGGGCTTCTAGCTCTCGTAGTCAGAGTAGCAATAGCAAGCGGTAGCCGTATCAGCCCAGCTTGTAATAGATAAAGGCAGCTGTAGCCCCGGTCAGGTAGTTAGGGAATGAGCAGTAGTCCAAGCGATAAGGTGAGGTAAGAAAGCAGGTCAGACAGTAAGCATAGGCGAGCAAGCAGTGATCTCGGGTAAAGTAGTCAGAAGAGTTCGCTAAGAAGACAGGTCAAACTTTTCATTGACTAGCTAGCAGGAAGCGATAGTCCGGTAAAAGCAATAAGAGCATTGAGGCCATAATACCGGTGTTTTCATTGGTCAGCAAGAGTAGGTCCGCCGATAAGGCCAAGGTAAGAAAGAGTTAGGTAGGAAAGAGTACAGCAGAAAGCAGCATGGGCAAAGATTGAGCCATAGGTAGTAGCCTGAACAGCCTTATTGAAGTAGAGGGAAGCAGAGTAATCTGGCAAGAAGACAGACTTGTCATTAACCTTAAGGAGTGGTGCAGTAGTCGTAGTAGTTCAACCACCAGTAAGGACAGTGAGGTTTTTATCCCTATTATTCGCTTTTAGTGATCCAGTAGCTGGAAAGCTAGCAGCAGTCTCAACTAGAGCAGTTAGAACTCTTAGCCAAGCATGCGTCCCAACGGATACCAACAAGTGGAGTTAATGCTATATCTCATCCTTTCCTTAGTAGGGTTTATCCCTAAACAAGATACCGATTCAAGCTCATTTAGGGCGAGTGTCACGATGAAGGGATTCCTCGAAAGAAGCACGAGCTGAGCATCTGAAAGCAGTCACGCTTTGGGATGGGAGTAGTTGGGAGTTGGTGCGATTAGTTGCTTTTAGTTTCGAGTGAGGGAGTGGAGTTCAGGGATCCCTTTAAAGAAGCCCTCGGTATGGGGGGAGAAAAAAAAAAAAGGGGTATGTTAGTCAAATAGAGGGGTCTCACGGGGGCGTAGTCCACGGCTTTAGCCTTAAGCTAGTAAGGGCTGTAGTTCTTGTATTGGGCGAACCAAAGCGTTAAATAGCGCCGTTTAGTGGCGTGCAGGGAGTAGTCGTCTTGTTGCTGGTAGGTGCGACTATTTTAGTTGACAACAATACACTTATCTATTTTTTAAAGTATGTGTGAGTCAAGATTTTCCTTAGTGATCCGAAGGAGCAATTGGAGTTACTGCAGACTGGCTTCCTCCCATATACCCCCGCTGACTGTGCTTGCTTATGCTTGCTTGGAGTACGCTTGACTTTGTCTGGGTTCGTCTAGCTTTGCATTGCTTGCCTTGGACTCACTTTGCCCAGCTTTGCATCCCCCCCGAAAAAGCTCCTTTCACCCTGGTCCCATTCCTTTCATTTACTGAGCCATTTTTATAAATGTTAATACTTTCTCGGTATATGAGATAGAAAGTGTGTCGGTTTCAAATGTCCTTCTCGAGTTCAATCTTGTTTTAATTCAATTGCTGCTAAGCGCTATATTCGCATGACTGAATCGAATTGCGAATGCTTTCTCAGGAGTGAGATCTTGTTTTAATCATTTTGCCACTATATGAGAATGAAATGAGTTACGCGCGAAAGCCGTATAGCGTTAGCGCTGCCGTTGAGCCAGCCTTATGAGAGACAGAGACGGGGCCTGCCCTTTAATCCATTGCTTCCTGAATGGAATGCTTGTCACTCCTAGCTTCGAGTAGCCCGCCCTGCCCGCTCCGAGTCGTGTAATCCCTTCTTTCTTTGAGCTGCTCTTCCGTCAGCCTACTTTTAGGGAAGCTATGGCAGAGGGTAGGACAGGTCTTGTTGAGTGAACTGCCAGCCATGAAAGACCATATGGAATTAAGGCAAGGTCAGCCCACTGTTCGGGTAGTTACCTGCCCTCCTGATCTCTCAATGACCAATGATAGCAGCTAGCCAGGGGGGAAGAAGGAGAGTGGGCAAGTAGTCGTCTACGGAAGGAGAGGAACGGGAAGGTACTGATAAGGATAGGAAGCGGCGAGTTGGACAAGCAGCCAGCATATGGAGAGACATGGCCTGCTAGACCTAACAGCGACTAAGCTTATTGATTCTGTCTTTACGTCAGGCACGAAAGCCGTAGCTTGTTTTCTTGCTTAATCGAGATTGGGTTCTAGTTCCGGTGAAGGTCAGCGCTTGCCTTTGATCAGTAATGGCGGGCTGTTGACTCAGTGAAGAGGGTTGCAAACCAGTTCAAGTCGAGGCTGATTGCTAGGTTCCTAAAGGCTGCTTGTTCTTGGCCGTAGTAGTTTTATTTCTTCATCGATATTGGCTTGGCAGGGTAAGAGCTGCCCTTTCCTCTCTTCCATCCGGTCGGTGAGCAGGTGGGAAACATGAAACAATTCATCTCTTGAATGGCTTATAGGGCGCTTATCTGTTGCTTGCTTTTAGTAGGGGCGGAGGTCAGCCCAGGAGCTAATAGGTATCTTGAACTGTCACGCTTAGATTGGCTCCGTCAATTGGATACCTGTTTTTGCGGGAAGCGGTGGCTAAGCTGCACCCGTCAGTTGAAACAAGACAAGTATGGAGGTTGCCAAGCAGAGGATTGAATGAATTGAGATGCAGATAGAATAGATGGTAGGGTTCCTCGCCTAGCACCGAAAGAGAAGGCGTTGTTCTGCAGGGTACGGCCCTGGACAGTGGAGAAATAGAATAAGATGGAGCCTACCTGCTTGGTTCGGACGAAGTAGATAGATCAAAGGAATAGAATCCAGGTGGTTCTTATGCCACTTTTGATGGTCTCGGTTCGGACGAGATACATGGAAAACCATTAGATCGATAGCCGGGGTGTGGACTTGTCAATTATTGGTGTACCCTACCTTAATCTTAGAATCTAGAAATGCTACCCCTATGATATAAGCGCTCCACGTCAACCTTAGTTACAACAGCGGAATTGACCTAAATAAAGAATTCTCCCTACCTTGTAGGTATAATGTACGGAAACTCCTCTACCTTTCTTCTTATGCTATCCCATACCGTCGCGATAACTCTCCCCTCATCCAGCTTTGGGAGTATTTCGTACTCTGCCTCCTGCTTCGTCCCTTTGCCGGTGGACAGTACAATAAAAGGCATAAGATGGTGCACGTGATATACCAAGTGTTCTGCTTGCTCCATCTGTTCGCGGTCAAAAATACAAAGCTCGGCGAGGTGCCCACACTTCGCCATAATCTCTTCAAGTTGCGATAAATTTTGATCTTGTACAAATAGGATTCTAAATACTCGAGAAAGTAGTTTGACGAGAAGTTCTTTTTGTTCGTTCGGAAGCTCAAAAAAATGATATATGTGTATACCTTCTAGTGGGCGTCCATACACCATACAAGAAGCTATCCAGTCCAAGAGTACATAGAGTTCGCCAAGCTCCCCTTTGCGATATTCAGCAGGTTGCCCCTGTTGTTCTAAATATTCACAAAATATCTCCCCGAGGGTTGATGGGTTATTAAACGAAGATCTTGTGTCAACACAATACTGTCGGGTCCATATAAAAGAATACATTTTTAAAACCGAAGACGAATGACGTTGGTGGGAAACTGTTGAGAAATAAGAAACTATTATGGTTGATGCTCCCATGTTCGTCTTATTATCTCGTTCACATTTGCCTCTAAAGGCCTACTTCTGCTCCTCCTTCTCCTCCTGAATCATGAATCATCGTTGGTCCTTCTTTCTCTTGCTGGTAAAGATGGTAGATTGCAGCTGTCAGCTACCTCTGCCTGGCTGCTGCTTGCTCGACCATCTCTCTCTATAATATGATAATTTTCTATTTGAATCCTGAATCCCACCCATTCTAATCCAAGAGAAGCATTGGAGAAGACTGCCTCTCTTCTTCCGGACTATTCTGTGACATCACAAGACAAGTCTATAACAGAAGAAAGATTGGTCCGCTATCTCCCTATGGCTTTCTAAGAAGCTAGACCCAATAACCAATAATCAGCCCTTAGGTGCAGATGCTGCCATCTCTGCTGACGAATTTATCTTTGCCTCTGCTATCGGATACATATGGCCCGCTGATCAAATGTTCGACTGAAACAGGATATGCTATCAGTGGAGCTGGTTCTGCTTCAACAAAAGGATCTGCAATTGGTGGTGCTGATAGCCATGATGCTAGGTAGCCGTGATCCACCAGCTCTTGCTTATGTCGGTCCCCCATAGTTGCAGCTTTCAATCAGAAGTAGACCCTAGAAAAGGATGGTGGCTACTATCGCAATGGCGGTCTGGAAGATCTATAAATGGGTAATTCCGACCTCTTCCACTACATCTTTAGTAGCCCCCAGAATTGAGAAAATGACTACTCTATCCACGCCACGCTCTTTCGTAGGTCGAGAAAGCGCCGCGTCCATAGGTAGAGAAAGCTACCCTAGGTAGTGGTTACCCCCGGTAGGTAGTAGTTTGTTTATCCAGTAGTACCAGTACCCTTTAAGCCAGACATCTTCTTGCATCTGAACCGGAAGCGGAAGTGGAAAGAACAGAGGTTCTTTCCCTTTCGTCAAGTAGGACCCAAAGCTAGTGTTTTTTT